AATTGTCAGCAAAGTTGTTTCTTTATTTGTTCTTTATTTAAAACTTAAAAAAATTCCAAAAATTTCTTTTTTTATACAATACATAGGTCGTCGATTCGGCAGTGGATAAAAAAAGGGGGGGGGAAGATATCCCTCTTTCCAGTAAATGGTTCAAATAAGTTTATCCATATGAGTGTTCTACATCGGATAAATTCCCAATTATTCCTTTTTTATTTTTATCATTTTTCAGCCATTTCGGTACTAACGTAGTGGTAGAAAGAATACCATGCTATGCTGTGCCTGGACTTCAAACAATTTATCTTTAACCATGTAAAAGACCTCAACATTATTGGTTGATAGAGAATCAAAGTTCATTTACCAATTAGTCACGAAATGCTATGGTTCTTACATAGGATTTCTGAATGAAATCCAATTCCGAAGTAATTCGTTGAGATTGTGCACCCTTTTTCCTATTTCTGCTATAAAAAAGAATACAGAAATCTAAAGAAAGTGCAGCCGGTGAAATCCAACGTATTCTTGAAATACACAACTCGCACACACTCCCTTTCCAAAAAAAATCAATACACCCAGCACTACGCTTAGATTTATTGGATTTGTTGCTAAAATATCGGTATTAAACTCGAAACTCCCAGCGGATGGCCAGTGCCCCACGGAAACAAAAGAATCGGTTCTATTTTTCATATGCTCTCCTCTTATAGATAGGACTAACAAAGAACAGAGTTCTTTTTGTATCACTCCGCTCGCCCCCTTTTTTTTACATTTCTATTCTACGATGAAATTCAACATTAAACAAAAGGATTTGCAAATAAAAGAGCTAATGCCACGACCAGTCCATAAATTGTTAAAGCTTCCATAAAAGCCAGACTAAGCAATAAAGTACCTCGTATTTTACCCTCTGCTTCTGGTTGTCTCGCAATACCTTCTACAGCTTGGCCCGCAGCAGTACCTTGACCAACCCCAGGTCCAATAGAAGCAAGCCCAACAGCCAATCCAGCAGCAATAACGGATGCAGCAGAAATAAGTGGATTCATGGTAAGTTCCTCGCACCAAAAAAAAAGAAATGGTTAATGATACAACCAATGAATTAGTACTTAATCTACTTCTACTTTGACTATTTACTTACTATTTACTTTACTACACTTATCACTTATTTTTTCTTTTTTGATCTTTATAACTAAAATCTATCGGGTCGAAGTAACTAAAAACTCCAAATGGAAATCAGAATATTACTGAATTTTCAGAACTACTTCGATATACCGTTTTTCCTTTCTACCCATGATGGAGTTTTATGTAAATAGATACGGTTTTAGTCATTGCATTTTCTTGTTTATAAACTCTTCTATTCTTTCATTCAATTATTCAATTCACAATCACAGACAAAATAGAAAAAGGACTGATACGGGAATCCATCTAAATGCAGTGGGCTAGAAAAAAAAAAAAGAGAGATAGGGGTAATTCCTATCTAACTAGTAAATAACATATACTTTTTTTCTTCCATAACGTAAATCACCTGCATTTTTTATTCTATTAAATCATATTCTGGAACCATTCTTCGAAACATACACAAGGATTTATACTCATAGGCATTACATATATGTAGTAGGACCCCCAACCCTTCTTTCTCTTACAAATTCTTCAATAGAATCTACCTTTCCTCATAGATATATGTAGCTATTTGCATTTTCTTCTCCAACCCAGTGGATTATATTGAACCCCCCGCATTGCTTGAATTGGGATAAGCTTCCAAAAAGACTATTTCGAAAGTTAGTCAATGATGACCCTCCATGGATTCACCTATATAAGCCGCAGCCAAAGTTGCAAAAATCAGAGCTTGAATACCACTTGTAAATAATCCAAGAAACATGACAGGTATAGGAACTACTGAAGGCACTAAAGAAACAAGAACAACAACTACTAATTCATCAGCCAATATATTCCCGAAAAGTCGAAAACTAAGAGATAAAGGTTTTGTGAAATCCTCTAGGATATTAATTGGTAAAAGTATTGGAGTTGGTTGAATGTATTTCCCAAAATATCCCAATCCTTTTTTGCTAAGACCCGCATAGAAATATGCCACTGACGTGGGTAAAGCTAAAGCAACAGTAGTATTTATATCATTCGTGGGCGCAGCTAACTCCCCATGAGGTAACTTTATGATTTTCCAAGGTAAAAGAGCACCTGACCAGTTAGAAACAAAAATAAATAGGAACATAGTTCCAATAAATGGAACCCAAGGGCCATACTCCTCTCCAATCTGAGTTTTGCTCAAGTCTCGAATAAATTCAAGGACATATTCGAAGAAATTCTGACCGTCGGGCGGAATGGTTTGTGGATTCCGAACAGCTATGATGACTGAACCTAATAAGATAGCAATTACAACCCAAGAAGTGATAAGTACTTGGGCATGAATTTGTAAACCTCCTATTTGCCAATAGAAATGTTGGCCTACTTCTACACCCGATATATCGTATAACCCTTTGAGTGTTTTAATGGAACATGGTATAACATTCATATTGTCCTCTAACAGAAAATGAACTTAAAAAAAGTAATTATTTTGATTCAACCATATCTTTCTCAATTCATCTAAGTTCATTCATGAATTTAAGTTATGAATCGTATATTTAGGATCCCGAGAAATCACATAAAAAAAACACCAATAATTTTCTCTTTTTTATTCAATATTATTCAATATTCAAAACATAGTTCAAACTCCAACAAAGAGATTTCACCAAAAACGAACTAATCTTCTTCTTCTTAATGATAAGATAATCAACCATTTTTTATATAACTAGAACGGCCCTCACAAATTGCAGATGCTAATTTGGTAAGAATCAATCGAATCGAAGCTATAGCATCATCGTTGGCTGGAATAGAAATATCTGCAAGATCTGGGTCACAATTTGTATCGATTAAACAAATCGTCGGAATACCCAAAATGACACATTCTCGAAGAACCGTATATTCTTCTTGCTGATCAACGATAATTACAATATCGGGCAATCCCGTCATATATTTGATCCCACCCAGATATGTTTGCAAGGTAGATAACTTTCTCTTCAACATTGCTGCATCTCCTTTGGGGAGACGATTGAGTTTCCCCATCTTTTGTTCTGCTCTTAAGTCCCTGAACTTCTGAAGTCTTGTTTCTGTAGTAGACCAATTCGTTAACATACCACCAAGCCATTTTTTATTAACATAATGACATCGAGCCCTTATTGCTGCTGATGCTACTAAATCCGCTGCTTTCTTTTTGGTGCCAACTATTAAGAATTTTTTTCCCCTACTTGCTGCATCAAAAACTAAATCGCAGGCTTCTGATAAAAAACGAGCAGTTATAGTAAGATTTGTAATATGAATACCTTTACGCTTTGCAGAGATGTAAGGAGCCATTCTAGGATTCCATTTCTTAGTACCATGACCAAAATGAACTCCTGCTTCCATCATTTCTTCCAAATTGATGTTCCAATATCGTCTTCCCATTTTCCCACACTTTCTCTTTGTTTTTTTTTTTTTCAAAGAGATTCAGTACCCTGTGAAATAAATAATTGTTCCGACGGAACCTTCTACCAGGATTGACCATTGATCTACGACCCAAACCATGAATTTCATTCTTTATTTTTTATTTCATTGATTACCAAATCCATAATCGGACCAGAGAGTTCAAGTAAAAAGAATGAACCTCTTGTTAGGAATTAGTAAATTACATTACGTAAATGATTGGTCTGATGTCTCATGGAAAGTGTTTGGGGCGCAAGAACAAAATAATTCTCTATGGTGTAACAAAATATCTCTCATTTCCAACTCGAATAGATTCTTCCTTTTGATTTTCAAATGAATGTTTTTGTCTTGCTTTGAACGATGTACTAATTTTTTGAATCCGGTACCAACCGGTATAATCCCCCCCAGAACAACGTTCTCTTTCAGGCCTTTCAACCAATCAATACGACCTCGTAGAGCAGCTTTTGCTAAAACTCGAGCAGTTTCTTGAAAACTCGCTTCGGATATGAAACTTTGAGTATTCAAAGATGACTTCGTTATTCCCAATAAGATTGCCCGATAACAGATCGCTTCGTCCAAAACACGCCCTGCTCGCTCTGCTCGCAACAATCCAATCAATTCCCCAGGTAAAAAAACATTAGACATTCCATCTTCTGAAACCAACACTTTTGATGTTACTTGACGTACAATAATCTCTATATGTCTATTATGGATCTGTACCCCCTGAGATCGATAAACCTTTTGGATCTTATTAACCAAAGAGATACGACTTTGGGCTATGGTTAGTTCTGCTCCAATCAAAAATCCCCAGGGGATCCCAAGAATCCTTCGGATACGTTCGTTCCAACCTTCAACTCTTCTTTCGAGGTTCATCGATATTGAATCAATTGAACGAACTTCTAAGATTTGTTCCACTTTTGGAAGACCTTGCGTTATGTCACCGGATCTCGATTTTTCATATATAAATGTAATTAATGTATCTCCTTCATAAAAGGTTTCCCCATAATGGCCATGAACAGTTGCTCCTGGAGTGACCAAATAGGGCTTAGCTGATCTTATAACTAAAGAGTCAACATGAACAATGAAAATTTGACCAGATTTTTTAATGCGTGATCCGTATTTCAATAGACATACATTTTCACAAAGGAATTGTCCAAGGCTAATTATTGTCCATGCTTCTTCACAATAATCGTGATGGAGAAAACACCAATTCAAATGGGATGAATTCCAAATGATGTTACTGCATGGATTGGGATTATAAATCCTCCTATTTTCATCTAGGAAACAGTATTTAAATGGAAGTACTTGAAGCATTTGGAAAGTCTGTTGAAAATTTTCAAGTAACAAATATTTCTTTAAAAAGACTTGATTATAAGTTCTTAAAGAGTAAGATGAACAAAGATTTACTATTTTAGGTACAATAGTACCTAAAGGGCCCAACAAATCCCTAATTGGAGTCATGGGATCCGATTCTTTTGTCGCATTATTATATCTCGAAGTAT